ACTAGTACGAATGGTAGTGATTTAACTATAAGAAAAAGTTCGAATAATCTCGATGTAACTCAAAAATACAGGCATTTGTGGGTTCAATGTGAAAATTGTTATGGATTAAATTATAAGAAATTTTTGAAGTCAAAAATGAATATTTGTGAACAATGCGAATATTATTTGAAAATAAGTAGTTCAGATAGAATCGAACTTTCGGTTGATCCAGGTACTTGGGATCCGATGGATGACGGCATGGTTTCTCTGGATCCCATTGAATTTCATTCAGAAGAGGAACCTTATAAAGATCGTATTGATTCTTATCAAAAAAAAACAGGATTAACAGAGGCTGTTCAAACAGGTACAGGTCAACTAAACGGGATTCCCGTCGCAATTGGGGTTATGGATTTTCAGTTTATGGGGGGTAGTATGGGATCCGTAGTAGGCGAGAAAATCACCCGTTTGATCGAGTATGCTACCAATAAACTTTTACCTCTTATTCTAGTGTGTGCTTCCGGAGGGGCACGCATGCAAGAAGGAAGTTTGAGCTTGATGCAAATGGCTAAAATATCTTCTGCTTTATATGATTATCAATCAAATAAAAAGTTATTCTATGTATCAATTCTTACATCTCCTACTACTGGTGGAGTAACAGCTAGTTTTGGTATGTTGGGGGATATCATTATTGCCGAACCCAATGCCTATATTGCATTTGCGGGTAAAAGAGTAATTGAACAAACATTGAATAAGACAGTACCTGAAGGTTCACAAGCGGCTGAATATTTATTCCATAAGGGCTTATTCGATCCAATCGTACCACGTAACCCTTTAAAAGGTGTTCTGAGTGAGCTATTTCAGCTCCACGCCTTTTTTCCTTTCAATAAAAATTCAATCAAGTAGAGTCAAGTAGAGTCTTGAGTTCAACTTTTTTTTGTGGCGAACAACTAGTTAGTTAGTTTATCAGAATCAAAATAAAAAAACCGAAAAAATGCATTTTTATTTGGTGACATAAGCTTTAATTGTAGAAAGAATCATGCGGATAATTGTTGTTTTTTACCGATATTGCTGATTAGCAATATCGGTAAAAAAACAACAACACAAACAGCGAGTTCTTCCTTCGAATTAGGAGGCAAGGCAAATAAAACGAATTTCGTGTTCTGTTCGCCTCTTCTATATGTATATATTTCAAATATAGAAAATATAGAATCTTGCATCTTTCTATATCTCCCAAGAAGTCCCCTTTTTATAAGAATTCCTGCTCTTGGGTCGGATTCTAACGAATCTTTCAGAGATTTTTAAATTTTTAAGAGACTCTTTTTTTATTAAAAAAGAAATTAGAAGAAGAAGATAAGAACAATATAAGAATAAAAATAAAAGAAGTAAGAATAATAAAGAAAGTGGATTATCATACATACATCTATTTCATGTAGAAAGATGAATAAGTCCGTTTATTTAGTTCGACATTGCTTGCACTTATTCTATATACTCACTTCGATATACTTAGTATACTAATATACGAATTATAATATGAATTATAATTATTATAAGATATCCTTATAACAATAACAGGTACAAATATTAAATCGAGGTACCCCATTCTATGACAATTCTCAACAACTTACCCTCCCTTTTTGTGCCTTTAGTGGGCCTAGTATTTCCGGCAATTGCAATGGCCTCTTTATCTCTTCATGTTCAAAAAAAAAAGATTTTTTAAATCTGATGTGGTCAAATCTCATCTAGTTTTTTTTTTCAAGACTTAGCGAACAAGGATATCCATTTAGTAGAATATTGTATAAGAATAACGGGTGGCTTTCTCCGAACATAAATGAAAAAGATCTTATACATGCGTAAACATGATATATGGACAGACGAATTCTAGCAATTAAAAAAAAAATAGGCTGGGATCCGAACTCATGTCTGAAATTAAAGTAAATCTATCCATATGTATGTAGCTATTGATAGGGAATCATATGAAGGGGATGCTTTTATTTTATTATATCTAACCAATTCGATTAATTACTACTAAAAGTTCACATCAGAATAGTACTAGTTGATGAGAGTTACTTCGGAAAAAAAAGTAAAGTGAAATTTTTTTTTTGTTATTCCATAAAATGCAACTGGATCTACTATGTATGAGTTGGCGATCAGAATATATATGGATAGAATTTATAGCAGGATCTCGCAAAACAAGTAATTTCTGCTGGGCGTTTATCCTTTTTTTAGGTTCATTAGGATTCTTATTGGTTGGAATTTCTAGTTATCTTGATAAGAATTTGATATCCTTCTTTCCGTCTCAACAAATCCTTTTTTTCCCACAAGGGATCGTAATGTCTTTCTATGGGATCGCGGGTCTCTTTATTAGTTCCTATTTGTGGTGCACAATTACATGGAATGTAGGTAGCGGTTATGATCGATTTGATAGAAAAGAAGGAATAGTGTGCATTTTTCGTTGGGGATTTCCTGGAAAAAATCGCCGCATCTTTTTACGATTCCTTATGAAAGATATTCAGTCCATCAGAATAGAAGTAAAAGAGGGTATTTATGCTCGTCGTGTCCTTTATATGGAAATCAGAGGCCTGGGAGACGTTCCCTTGACTCGTACTGATGAGAATTTGACTCCACGGGAAATTGAGCAAAAGGCTGCGGAATTGGCCTATTTCTTGCGTGTACCAATTGAAGTATTTTGAAAAAAGAAACTGCAAAAAAATGCTTTCTCAGCAAGAGGAAAACCCCTAAGAATCCTCTTTTTTCTATAAGCATAACTTACTTAATTAAAGTTTCTTCAGAACGCCTCGTGGGGCAAAAGCAAGGCAAACGTGTACGTGGCGTTCATAATATAAAACGAAACCTTTTTTGTTTTTGTCTGTCAATTTTTTTTTTCGAAATATTTGATATTTTCTTTTTTAATAATTTGATATTTTCTTTTTTAATAAACAGGGAGTTCTTTCATTTCGAAATCCGAAAAATATTCATTATTGGAATCTTTATTTGAATCTTTCGGGCATTCATCAAAGAGGAGTAATTACTTCGAATATTTGATCAATTAAGATATCTGGAAACAATCTATTTTTTTATTATTTCTTCATTTGAATTCGAATTCGAAGTGGATTCTTCTTCTATTTCTGTATTTTTTCTACACTAGATTCAAGGACTAACCTCTGAATCACAACTAAAAAATGGGGGCTCGATTAATAAATTAATAATTAATAGGCGCGATACCTTATAATAGAACTTATGCTTGATAGAAATATTAGATCGCATAGAGTCAACGAATGAGGTGACAATTCACAGATGAAAAAATGACAAAAAAGAGCGCATCTATTCCCCTTCGATATCTTTCATTTATAGTATTTGTAGTCTTTTTGCCCCGGTGGATCACTCTCTCATTTAATAAAAGTCTAGAATCTTGGGTTACTAATTGGTGGAATACTAGGCAATCCGAAACTTTTTTGAACGATATTCAAGAAAAGAGTATTCTAGAAAAATTCATAGAATTAGAGGAGCTATTTCTCTTGGATGAAATGGTAAAGGAATTCCCGGAAAGACATCTACAAAAGTTTCGTATGGGGCTCCACAAAGAAACAATCCAATTGATCAAGATACACGATGAGGAGCATATCCATACAATTTTGCACTTCTCGACAAATCTAATCTGTTTCGTTATTCTAAGTGCTTATTCTATTCTGGGTAATGAAGAACTTGTTTTTCTTAATTCTTGGGTTCAAGAATTCCTATATAATTTAAGTGACACAATAAAAGCCTTTTCCATTCTTTTAGTAACCGATTTATGTATCGGATTCCATTCGCCCCACGGTTGGGAACTAATGATTGGCTATGTCTATAACGATTTTGGATTTTTTCATAATGATCAAATTATATCTGGTCTTGTTTCCACTTTTCCAGTCATTCTAGATACAATTTTCAAATATTGGATTTTCCTTTATTTAAATCGTGTATCTCCGTCACTTGTAGTGATTTATCATTCAATGAATGACTGAAAAACGAGTCAATTAGAATGTTTCTTACTTTGTACCTAAGCAAAGCATTCCAGGTCGTACTTACCTTACTCTTTCTACCCATTCAGAGGATTCCTCCTATATTCCAGTAAAATTATTTCAGTAAATAGCAAAATCGTGGATAGGGAACTATACTAGCGACCTACCCAATTTTATTGTAGAAATTTTCGGGATCAACGATTGGACCATGCAAATTAGAAATACTTTTTCTTCGATAAAGGAAGAGATTACTCGATTCATTTCCGTATCACTCATGATATATATAATAACTCGGGCCTCCATTTCAAATGCATATCCCATTTTTGCGCAGCAGGGTTTTGAAAATCCACGAGAAGCCACTGGTCGTATTGTATGCGCCAATTGCCATTTAGCTAATAAACCTGTGGATATTGAGGTTCCGCAAGCGGTACTTCCTGATACTGTGTTTGAAGCAGTTGTTAGAATTCCTTATGATATGCAACTGAAACAAGTTCTTGCTAATGGTAAAAAGGGGGGGTTGAATGTAGGGGCCGTTCTTATTTTACCGGAAGGGTTTGAATTAGCCCCCCTCAGTCGTATTTCTGCCGAGATGAAAGAAAAGATAGGCAATCTATCTTTTCAGAATTACGGCCCCACTAAAAAAAATATTCTTGTGATAGGGCCTGTTCCTGGTAAGAAATATAGTGAAATCACCTTTCCTATTCTTTCCCCGGATCCCGCGACTAATAAAGATGTTCACTTCTTAAAATACCCAATATACGTAGGTGGTAACAGGGGAAGGGGCCAGATTTATCCCGACGGGACAAAAAGTAACAATACGGTTTATAATGCTACAGCAGCGGGTATAGTAAGCAAAATCATACGAAAAGAAAAAGGGGGGTACGAAATAACCATAACGGATGCATTGGATGGACGCCAAGTGGTTGATATTATCCCTCCAGGACCAGAACTTCGTGTTTCAGAGGGCGAATCTATCAAACTTGATCAACCATTAACAAGTAATCCTAATGTGGGTGGATTTGG